TTCGGGAAAAGGATCTCCCGAATATTGGGTAGCTGTCGTTAAACCGGGTAGAATCCTTTATGAAATGGGCGGAGTAGCAGAAAATATAGCCAGAAAAGCTATTTCAATAGCCGCGTCCAAAATGCCTATACGAACTCAATTCATTATCTTGGGATAAAAGTGTGGAACCGAAGGAAAAAAGACCTTTGGGATGAAAAAATCGCAAGTTTCTTTTTTTTGTTTTGGACAAAGAATATCTCTTTTTTTTCCTTTGCATTGAAATAAGAAGTTCAAAAAATGATATGATCCAATCTCAGACCCATTTAAATGTAGCAGATAACAGCGGAGCCCGAAAATTAATGTGTATTCGAATCATAGGGACTAGTAATCGCCGATATGCTCATATTGGCGACGTTATAGTTGCTGTGATCAAGGAAGCAGTACCAAACTCCCCTCTAGAAAGATCCGAAGTTATCAGAGCTGTAATTGTCCGTACTTGTAAAGAACTCAAACGCGACAACGGTATGATAATACGATATGATGACAATGCAGCAGTTATCATTGATCAAGAAGGAAATCCAAAAGGAACTCGAATTTTTGGGGCGATCGCTCGGGAATTGAGACAGTTAAATTTCACTAAAATAGTTTCATTAGCACCTGAAGTATTATAAGATAAAGCATTACATTATAGATGATATATAACATTTAAGATTAGACTATAATATAGTTATAGTATTTGACAGAAATAGATTCAATTCAAATTTTTTTTATTTAGTAGATTATGTTTCACGCATACACCTTATACTTATAATAACTTATAATAAAAATAGAGTATGTTGATTATATCAAAATTAGGGTACAAGAAGATTTGTAATTTATCATGGGTAGGGACACTATTGCTGACATAATAACATCTATACGAAATGCTGACATGGATAGAAAAGGAAGCCTTCGAATAGCATCCACTAACATCAACGAAAACATTATTAAAATACTTTTAAAAGAGGGTTTTATTGAAAATGTGAGGAAACACCAAGAAGGAAACAAAATCTTTTTCGTTTTAACCTTACGACATAGAAGGAATAGGAAAGGACCATATAGAACTAATTTGAATTTAAAACGGATCAGTAGACCTGGTCTACGAATCTATTCTAACTATCAAAAAATTCCTAGAATTTTAGGCGGAATGGGGATTGTAATTCTTTCTACTTCTCGGGGTATAATGACAGACCGAGAAGCTCGACTAGAAAGAATCGGTGGAGAAATCTTGTGTTATATATGGTAATCTTTCCAATGTTCGGGACTTCCCTTTTTTGGAAAAAAGAAAGAACGGGTTTCTAATATCATTCTCCTCCACATTCCTTTAGTTAGTTGATACTTCAGGAAGGTTTAATTACTGAATCACTTTCTACGGATTCATTTAAATTTAGATAATGAAAATGAAGTTATGTTTCAGAAAGGATCCGACGCAGCTTTGTTTTATACGTATACTACCCGGGAATAGAGTCAAAATCGAAGTAAGTCATTATGATTTAACCAGAGGACATCGAATTTATACCCTACATAAGTAAAGATTCGAATGATTAGATAGTTTTTTCAACATCCCTTTCATTTTATAGAGATAGAATTCAAGATTGATTTTACAATTTTAACAAACTGGTTTTCTTCAAAAAAAGTATGCATGTTCAAAATTAAGGAATGACAAATATGAAAATAAGGGCCTCTGTTCGTAAAATTTGTGAGAAATGTCGACTGATACGGAGACGGCGTAGAATTATAGTAATTTGCCTCAACCCGAGACATAAACAAAGACAAGGATAATTCTTCTAACACGGGAAAGGGGAATTCTCTAAAGGACCTGATGTCCAAATCAAATAAGGGATCTATTTTGACATAAAATGGATATATCCATAGACCTCCGACTTAGATTTATAAGATGATAAAATATGGCAAAACCTTTACCAAGAATTGGTTCGCGCAAGAGCAAGAATGGGCGTATTGGTTCACGTAAGAATGCACGTAAAATACCAAAAGGAATTATTCATGTACAAGCAAGTTTCAACAATACTATTGTGACCGTTACAGATGTACGGGGTCGGGTGGTCTCTTGGTCTTCCGCCGGAACTTGCGGATTCAGGGGCACGAGAAGAGGGACACCTTTTGCTGCTCAAACTGCAGCAGGAAATGCTATTCGGACGGTAGTGGATCAAGGTATGCAACGAGCCGAAGTCATGATAAAAGGTCCTGGTCTCGGAAGAGATGCGGCATTAAGAGCTATTCGCAGAAGCGGTATACTATTAAGTTTTGTCCGAGATGTAACCCCTATGCCACATAATGGCTGCAGGCCCCCTAAAAAAAGACGTGTGTAAAACTAAAGAGTGAAAATACAGAGTGAAAAGATTTCAAGAGAAATAAATAATTAAATGATTTGATCAAAAATAATATTATTATGGTTCGAGAGAAAGTAACAATATCTACTCGGACACTGCAGTGGAAGTGTATTGAATCAAGAGACGATAGT